TGATCGTAAATAAGAGGATTTTTTATGAAAAAAAACTAATACAAATTCACATTCAAATACATAAGAATTATATAGGAATCGAAAAAATCTTTTATTTTCTTTTGAAATTGAAATCACGTAAATAGGTTTTTTCGGAGTAATGAAACTATTCGAATTATGATATTCGTGGAGAAAGAATCGCAATAAATGCAAAGAGGAAACATCTTGAGTCCAGCATTGAAGTATTTGAACCAGGATTTCCAGATGGATGGGATGGGGTATTAATATATCTGACACATAATTTAAATGTGATGATTTATCCTCTAAGAAGGGAAATATTGAATGAATAGATCGCAAATTTTGTGATTTAGGTATTTCTTTTTCTTCGAGGGAAGATCCTAATCGCAGTAAAAATGGAATTTCCATACTGACTGCAAAACCTTCTGATATCATTTGAGAATAAAAAAAATTGTTGTGTCCAACGATTCTATTTTGGTTCGAATCATCAGCTGAATAAATCAAATAATTCTGTTGATACATTCGAATAATTAAATGTTTCACAAGTACTGAACTAGATTTATTGTCATAATCCAAAATTTCCACAAAAATCGAACCATTTAAACCATGATCGTGAGCAAGTGTGTAAATATACTCCTGAAAGAGAAGTGGATATAGGAATAGGAAGTACCTTTGCCTAGATCCATCTTTTTCTAAATATCCTTGTAATTCTTCCATTTTCATTTCTACTTAAACAGAAAGCAAGGGGCATTTCTTGGGTTATAAAATGATACATAGTGCAATATGGTCAGAACAGGATATGTATTATGTATGTATATAGTACAGTAAGAAATATATACCCCGAGGACAAGGAATCCAATCAACAGATTTTTTTCTCTCCTTTTCTATCCAATCGGTTTATATTTATTTATATTTATATTCGTTAGTAGAAAAATCCTTTATTTTTGCAACCTGATTGCTCTTTTGACTTTGGAATAAACTTTCTTTATCAGTATACTATTTCTTCTACACATCTGTCTCCAACTAATATATTATATATTATAGTTTATTATAGTTAGGATTCATTAAAAAAAAAGGAATCAATGGTTCACTCTCAGGAGAACCCTTTCCCTCATCAGGTACTAATTAATTTTTAACATCTAATTAGATCGGGTAATTTAATTATTCAAATTTAAGAACATAAGTTCGTTTCTTTTTATTTTACCCGAATTGGGCCATAAGACTCTATCCATTTAGTCACTAGACCTAACTCTAAATTGAGAATCAATTCTGTACCCTTCCAAAAATAAAAACAATATATTTTGTAACGATCCGGTAAGGATAAATTCAAAAAATTCTACTTAAAAAAAAATGAAAATTCCAAATTTCTTAATTTTATTACGACATGCTGTTTTTTCCATTCATTACCTTTCAGGATCAGTCATGGTCTTATAGACTCTACCAATAGTCTAAACGAATTCGTTGCTTCATCCAAATGTGAAAAAAGATTATAGTCGCACTTAAAAGCCGAGTACTCTACCGTTGAGTTAGCAACCCGGATAAATATGATTCGTAAATACGATCGAAATCCAAAAAGATTAATTGAATTGCACTGCGCAATCCCGACAAAACATTGAACTCAAAAAAGAAGAATGTTCTAATCAATTAGAACCACCAAAATACCAAAATGGGCGAATCCGATTAAATTAAAAAACAACAAAAAAATGCCTAACAAATTCCTAATAGAGATGTCAAAATTGACAGACTTATCCATTTTTTTTATTTGATTTTCATTAATCAAATACGCCTTGTCTTCTATATTGTCTTCTATAATTAGAGAGTAAATCCGTCAAATCATCACATCATTTGGCTGAACTGAAGGAAAACCCAATCAATATGGGGTGGGTGTAAACAGATCTATTTATTTATGATCGAATTAATTATATTTGTTCAATACACCATTGTCAATATCAATGGAATGTTGAGAAAACAAATCAAATTAAGTAAATCAAATAATGACTTGTGTTTATTGGATTGGAACGACTAAAATAATAAATTGGATGGGAAAAAATAAAGAATAGGAAGAGCAAAAATATCGGATTTATTCAATTAATAGAGATACAATAAACAAGATTAACTCCCTTTTTTTGAATTCCACTAACAAGAAAAAAAAATATGAATAGAGCAAAAAAAAAGGAGGAAATAATTACACTAATTACACAAAGATAAATACTAGTTACTCCCACCCCTTTACTCTTCACTTCAAATTTGAACCTTTCAATTTATATATTGAAATATACTAACAAAGTCTGTCTAGTTTATTGATTGTGACTAACCCTAGATTCTTTCCACTGAGAAAAAATCAATACTTTCTTTTCTGTTCGAGCTCCACAATGTACTATTTATAATCCAACACAAATTAATTAGGTTCCTGATAAAACAGAACAAACTATGTCGAGCCAAGAGGATCTTAATTCTTATAGAAGATTAGAATAATTCTTATAGAAGATTAGAAGATGGCGAATATAAAAATCAATCGACAGTCGATAATGTCCTTCAAGTCGCACGTTGCTTTCTACCACATTGTTTTAAACGAAGTTTTACCATAAAATTTCTCTAATTTCATAATTTCATTAGAACTGATATAGAATTGATTCAATAATATGTAATCATAAATGGTCATTGGCTCAACCAGTATATAAAAAATAGTACACATTTTCTATATTCTATATAATAGATATATAGTATCTATCCAGAAAAGTTTTAGAAAGAATCCAATTTATTATTTATTAACCCCCATATTGTATCATATGAAAAATAAACATTTCTAAAAAGACGAATAAACAAGTTTAAGACTTATTTTATTTATATCTTTAATAGATTGTTCGGTAAGGTAAATCCTTACCTTAGGGAAGGCTCCATTTTTTTCTCGAGCAAATAAAAAACTATAGACCTCAAACAAAACAAAAGGACCCTTTAGACTTAAAATATAATAGAAAAAGTAATATAATTTATTTTCAGTCCCGAAACAAAAAAAATCTAAGATATTACAATGACTCCAATAACCCGAAAAGGTCATAAATTTTTCAATAGAAATTTTTTAATAATATATAGATGGATATATCACAGCTCTTCGAGTACAAAAGGTTCCTATGAAATAAAAAAATGAAAGAATCCCTCCGACTTCAACATCATAATTTGAAATTCCAGTCATGACTGAATGATATTTCTAAGTCAATCAACAAATGGACACAATCACAATGAGTAGATAAAGATTTTTAACAGATATTTCATTCACTAAATAGACGCAAACTTTACCATATCCAATTGAATTATCAATGATTTGATTTAAAGTGGGAAGGTAGATTGAAAATCTAATTTATTTGTTTTCATAGGTATGAAATATAAAGGGTTTTGTGTAAGGTAAGATTAAGATCGTTATTCTTTACATATGAAATAAAAGAAAAAACCTGAATCATAGGAGTATGATACCTTCGGTAACAATTGTTACCGAAGGTAATCCTGGATGGTTAAGGAATCGCGAATACTTTTCACTTAACTGAATGTTGTTAATGAGATAAAAGACTACAATAACAATGCATAGCATCACAGGCCTTGTTTATTCATTTTATACGTTTATTTCGGATTCCAGAATCTTCTCATCAACTCCATCATCAATTTCAAATATATTGAATATATAAATATCTCAGTCAACACACTACACTGATTTACAATTATTGATTTAAACCCCTTTTTTTATTCGCATTTTAGACTGGATTATATTTGTGAGAAAGCAAATGAAAGAAAAGATATCATTCTGAGAATTTTTCTTAGAATTCAGAAACGATCTGGGACGGAAGGATTCGAACCTCCGAGTAACGGGACCAAAACCCGCTGCCTTACCGCTTGGCCACGCCCCATTTCGATTTTTATTCGACACTAATAAACACTAATAATGATATTGGTTATTCGTCAATTCTAACTCAAATATCTATCATATACATTGTCACTAGGATTCGATCGACACATATGATATAGAATAAAAAAAAAGATTGATTGATCATTACATATAATTCAATTAAGATATTGTATGAGAGTATAATTCCTTATTAATTATTTTTTTCGGAACGTAAGAAAAGATTTTGAATTTGGGAAAGTTCGGAGAAAAAAGGATTATTTGACCTTCTTTTTTTATTTCACTTCTTAGGAAAAGGAAAATAAGTAAATCAAAATCAAATTATATCATTTACAATAAGAAAATGTTTGTTATGCTTAATATCTTTAGTTTAATGTGTATCTGTCTTAATTCTGTCTTTTATTCGAGTATGAGTGGTTTTTTCTTCGCCAAATTACCCGAGGCTTATGCCCTTTTCAATCCAATCGTAGATGTTATGCCCGTCATACCTCTACTCTTTTTTCTCTTAGCCTTTGTTTGGCAAGCTGCTGTAAGTTTTAGATGAAATCTTTAATACTTTCCTAAATTCATGATTCATTCGAAAAAAAAAGATTTGAAAAATGGATAAGATCGGATATGCCTTATATTACTATTACTCGATTCAAAAAGAGAAATTATTGTATATGGAATTAAAGAACCCTGGTTGGTGATGAATTTGGATTAGCTTATTTCCTCATTTCGACCTTAGGACGGGCAGCACTTTATTAGGATTAGGTCGCCACAAACAATACCTAATTGTGGATATGATAAGAAATTTTTGGTAACAAAAGAATAAGAATCTTATTAGAAATTAGAAAAACAAAATTCGTGAAATTTTCTTTTTATTTTGGCGTGTAAAAATAGCATATATGGTACAAAAATAAGTAATCTATTCCCCTTTTCAAAAAAATGATCTTATTCTTATCTTGGAGATTGTGTAATGCTTACTCTCAAACTCTTCGTTTACACCGTGGTGATATTCTTTGTTTCTCTCTTCATCTTCGGATTCTTATCTAATGATCCGGGACGTAATCCTGGGCGTGAGGAATGAAAATAAGAGTTAGTCTTTCTTTATTTTCTTTTTTTTTTTCGGAATTTTTTTTTTCATATTATCTATTCCCTAGATTTCCTTTTAATTCTTAGTTAAATCTAGGGATCAGGATTTTTTTCGAATTCAAAACTATCAAGTGATCATAAGCAGCGGAGAAAGAGGGATTTGAACCCTCGGTACGAATAACTCGTACAACAGATTAGCAATCCGTCGCTTTAATCCACTCAGCCATCTCTCCCAATTAATTTTAATCTAATTTGCAAAGTTTTTATTTGATATGTGAAGTAAAGGTTTATAAAAATCCTAGTTTTAACGATATAGAAATAGAAAAAAAAAAATAAATGATATCTACAAATTTGATCAGCAATTAAATTTTGATCAATGATTCGAAACAGATATTCCCAATAGAAAGGATACCTTACTTCTTTTATTTTGTACAAAAGTTTCTTTTATTCCCCAGCCCGGTTAAATACTGGCTGGGCCAGAGTACTTCTTTTGATCCAATGAATCATTCATAGATCCAATGGTTTTATTTATATTTATATATTTCTATTTTTCATTTATATTTATATATTTCTATTTTTTATATATTTATAATATATGTTCTATTTTTCTTTAATATATTATAAATATATAATTTAATAATATAATTCTTATATTCTTATTTTTTTTTATTCTTTTTTTTATCAATTTACTTTACTTACCTGAAAAACTGTAATAAACAACATACATCATACATAGTCATATATATTATATATTAATATTAAAATATTAAAATGAAATTAAACAATATCCTACATACAATATCCTATATTAAAATTAAGCTAAACACACATGTTTCTACAAACACATATTTCTATAATAGTAGAAAAAGACATTTATTTACTTGCTCAAAGGATAAGCTTTATTTAAACACTTGAGATCCAATTGAACCAAATTCATAACATAAGATCTGAAGTTGAAAATCAAATTGAAAAAAAAAGAACCACATATATATAGATATAGAATTCATCATTTTTATGGTCTAGCTTCAATAACTTCTTCAGGTCGGGATTCCCAGTAATGATTAATAACTTCCCGACAAATAAAAACCTTCTCTTCTTTCTATTAAGTTAAGGTATTTAAATAAGCTTTCTGTTATTATTCGGGCGTTGCCAGCGTACACGTAAACATATGATTCTGATCCAATTTGGATTGCGTCTCATTCTTTTTTTGTTCGACAAACGGTCCATTTATATACAAAAATATATGTTGTAGCGGGTATAGTTTAGTGGTAAAAGTGCGATTCGTTCTTTTAACTCCTTAAATGGTTAAGGGTTCCTTCAGTTTTTTTATATTCCGATCAAAAACTTTATTTAAAAATAAAAAGGGTTTAATCCTTTACCTTTCAATGGCATATTTTAAGAATAATATACATTCTCGCGATTTGTATCCAAAATTCAATAAAAAAAAAAGTATTATGGAGTCGCGAAGCATAATTTTTTTAGTTGGATCAACTCTTCTCTTCCAATTTTGAAGAATAAGTATGAGTATTAAGTATGAGTAAAGGATCTATGGATAAAGATTCAAAAGTTTATTTCCAATCGTAACTAGATCCTCAATTTTGTTGTTGTAAAAGAAAAATTGAAGCCAAATAGCCAGAGAAGGACGGTTTTAGTTTACTAAAACCGTCAGCATATTGTTTGAGCTCGGTGGAAACAAAATTCTTTTCCTCAGGATCCTCCGAGTAGAAATAGGGAACGAAGTAACTAGACTAGACGGATTTGGTATAATCTCCCTACTTTAGAGGGATCATCTAGAAAGCGAGTAGTTTTGGATACAGATAAGCTGACGTAGATGCTATGGATCTCATTTTATTCTTCGGATTTAGGAAGACTCCCCTTTTTTATACATCGTAACTTTTTTATTTCTGTTTTTCGTTTAGGCCTTAGATCTGGAAATATATTGATTTCCCATAAAGGAGCCGAATGAAACAAAAATTTCATATTCGGTTTTGAATTAGAGGTGTTAAAAATGACCAACTAACATCGACTATAACCCCTAGCCTTCCAAGCTAACGATGCGGGTTCGATTCCCGCTACCCGCTCCAAATTTCTTATATACATACATCATCAATTTGAATATGTATCCTTAGTTTTTTATTCCATAAAAATCAATAAATTTATGTGCAATCAGATTTTTTTTTCCGAAAAAAAAAGGTAAAGGGAAGAATGCGAAAGAAGAAAATAGGAATAAAAAAGCGTCCATTGTCTAATGGATAGGACAGAGGTCTTCTAAACCTTTGGTATAGGTTCAAATCCTATTGGACGCAATTTTTTCCAACTATTTTTTTATGGCTATGTCAAGAAACCCATTTTTAATGATTCGAATCAGAAAGTTTTCTCAACAATTACTCTTGTGCTGAGGCTAGACTAGGAATAAGAATGAAAAATTTATGTTTGTTCTTGAAGTAGAAAGAGCTCAATTTGCTCCTGAACAGCTCCCTTCAAAAGGGCTTCTGCTTCTTCAGTAAATGTCTTGGTAGAAGATATAATTTCTT